CGCACACTTGAAAGATAGCCCAGAAAGTCGAGGGAATGCTTGGATAATTGGTTTATATGGATCCTTACTGGTTGAGACCACATGTAAAAATGACATTGCCATAAATTGACAAGGTAATATTTCCATTTATTCATCAGAAGAAGCGCCCCTTTTGAAGCCAGAATGGATTTTCCTTGATACCTAACATAATGCATGAAAGGATTCTTGAACAACCATAAGATTGTCTGAAAATCATTAACAAAGACTTCTACAAAATGCTCTATCTTTCCATAGAAAAATATTCGCCCAAGAAGGGCTCCATAAGATGTTGATCGTAAATGATAAGATTGATTGCGGAGAAAAATGAAGATAGAGTCGTATTCACATACATGAAAATTATATAGGAATAATAAAAATCTTTGATTCCTTTTTGAAAAAATGGAAATTGATTTCTTTGGAGTAATCATACTATTCCAATTACGATACTCGTGTAGAAAGAATCGTAATAAATGCAAAGAAGAGACATCTTTCACCCAGTAACGAAGGGCTTGAACCAAGATTTCCAGATGGATGGGGTGGGGTATTAGTATATCTGACACATACTTTAAATGTGGGAATTTGTCCTCTAAAAAAGGAAATATTGAATGAATTGATCGTAAATTATGAGATTTTGCTATTTCTTTACCTTCTAGAGAAGAGACTAATCGTAGGGAAAATGGAATTTCCACAATGACTCCAAATCCCTCTGATATCATTTGAGAATCCAAATTCTTATTGTGTCCAAAAAATGGATTTTGATTAGAATCAGAAAAAATCAAATGATTCTGTTGATACATTCGCGTAATTAAACGTTTCACAATTAGTAAACTGAATTTATTGTCATAACCCACATTTTCCAACAAAATCGATCTGTTTAAACCATGATCATGAGAAAGTGCATAAATATACTCCTGAAAGATAAGTGGATATAGGAAGTCGTCTTGACGAGATCTATCTAGTTGTAAATATCTTTGAACTCCTTCCATTTGAGATTCGATTTGAATAAAGGTAGGGTATTTCTTGGGTTATCAAATGATACATAGTGCGATACAGTCAAAACAAGGTATTCTAATTATAATAAAAAAAGAATAGATACCTCGGAGACAGGTAAACTCATCAACGGACTCTCTATCCTCTCTTTTTCCATCTAATTTTTTTATGTTCGTTATAGGATAACAAGATGGTTAGAAATCCTTTATTTTTTCAATTCAATCGCTCTTTTGATTTTGGAAAAAATTATCTTTATCAATATACTGCTTCTTCTACACATTCATCTCCACTCCATAATGGAGAATAGCTATAGCTAATAGTTAGGATTCATAAAAAAATCTATAATGACTCATGGGAAAAGCCTTTCCCGCATCAGGCACTAATATTTTTTTAACGTCTAATTAGATCGGGTAATCATTCACATTAAGAACAGAAGCTCGTTGCTTTTTTTGTTTCCCTATAATTTAATTGGAGCCATTAAGATTAAGGCTCTATCCATTTATTCACTCAACCCAACTTTGAATTCATTTTGTTCTGCTCTAACAATTCAAACAAGGTTTTGTGCCGATTTGGTAAGAATGATATATTCTCAGAATTCGCTATTGATAATTGATACGACATGCTGTTTTTTCCATTCATTCCCTTTCAGGATCAGTCGCGGTCTTACAAACTATACCAATGGTATGGACGAATCCGTTCCTTCATCCAAATGTGTAAAAGATTCTAGCCGCACTTAAAAGCCGAGTACTCTACCGTTGAGTTAGCAACCCGAATAAGATTAAATTCAATTCAAATAATTAGAGTATGTAGATATAACCGGAATCAAAACAAATAACGTAAAGAGATTGGGTCACACGACGCAATCAAAACATTGAACTAGCAATAAAATAAATAAAATATAAAAAAAACACATTTTCTAATCGATTCTGAACATAAAAATGAACAGCTCAGGTGAAAATACAAGAAATTCTTAGTTATTAGATAGATAAATGTCCAAATTTATAGACCAACTCTTATCTTATCCATTTTTTTGATTGAAAAAAACGGCTTATAGCACAGCGACTACAACGAAACCATCATTTGAATGGGGTAAAGTAAAAACCAAACCTATGTAACGGAGAAAAAAAGATCCATTTATCTACGATCAAATTATATTTTTTTTCTACACAGTTGTCAATATGAATGAATGTTGAGAAAAGAATACAATGTAGAAAACAAAAAAAAAATTCAAATTTAATAAATCTGAATTTAAATTCAAATAAAAAAAAAATAAGGACTTGTGTTGGATTGGCACTATATAGATAATCTACATAGATACAAAAAAGGTATAGATGGAGAAATAAATAAGGAAAAAGTAGGAAAAAATCTCGGGTCTATTCAATCATCTATTCACTTAAAATCAATATAAAGAGAATGTATAAGAAGCAAACTGGATCCCGTGTTTGTTAGTAGAGTTCTAAGAAAAACCGCCTGATTGAAGGTAATGTCAGAATTTTATATTTCTAGATATAATTCCTTCATCTATTCACTTGATCTTTTTTCTATCCATCTTATATCAATAAGAGAGATTTTTGTCGTTATAGAACATGGGATTCTGCAGGAGCAATAAGAAATAGGTATGAATAGAACAAGAGAAAGGGGCAAGAGAAAGTTATACAAAGCTATATACGAGTCATCCCCCCCCTCGTTTTTTGTATTTCATTGATTGAATTTTAATTTCGTTTGATTAAGACGAAGTTCCGTAAAAATCTCCGCTTTCTTTGAAATATCATGAACAGTTCCTGTAGGTTGAGCTCCTTTTTCAAGGAAATATAGAATAGCAGGAACATTTGAATAAGTTTGATTCTTTATCGGATCATAAAAACCCACTTTCCGAAGATCTCTTCCTTCTCTTCGGGATCGAGCATCAATTGCAACGATTCGATAGACGGCTCATTGGGATAGATGTAGGTGAACAACACCCCCCCCTAGAAACGTATAAGAAGTTTTCTCCTCGTACGGCTCGAGAAAAATGATTCAAAGTTATGTCGATGTATAGAATTCCAATGGCAAATAGATCTATGAAATCATCAAATTCATTAGACTATGATTTAAGTCCTTTTTTTTGTTCTTCTTTCCCAAAAAATAAAAAATCATTCGTACTCATAACTCAAGTTGGATAACTCGCAAATAGCTCAAAGGACAACCTTTAGGCATTTCATTTATTGAGCGGTCTCTAACCCCCTTTTTTTGTCTCGTTTAAAATCTATTGTATTCGTCATTCTGATCCTAATCCTAGTTTTTTAGACAATTGAAAACGGTGTTTCCTTGTTCCGGGATCCTTTATTTCTATTTTAAATCATTGGGTTTAGACATTACTTCGATGATCCTTAATCCTTTCAAAATGGCAGCAACATACCTTTTTTTTGTGATTTATTTTTATCAAAGAATCATACGAACGGTTGATTCCCGCACGATACACTTTTGATCGAAAGTGTTCTAAAAATTCCAACAAATTCTCTTTTTTTTTATTTTAAACTTGCTTGAATTGTATCCTTTCGATTTCTATATCGAAGATATACTTACAAAGTATTTCCAACTTATTGATTGGCACTAACCCTAGATCCTTGCCCCTGAGAAATGAATCAATACTTCCTTCTCGAGCTCCATCATGTACTATTTACATTACAACCCACCAAAAAAAGAAAAGAGGGGTTCTAGTGGAGCAGAACAAACGATGTCGAGACAAGAGCACCTTCATTTCTATCTAACTATATAATTTTAATATAAAAAAATGGTGGGTGTAAAAATCCACAACTGATCATGTCCTTCAAGTCGCACGTTGCTTTCTACCACATCGTTTCAAACGAAGTTTTACCATAACATTCCTCTAGTTTGGAGCCGGTATGTAATTGATTCAATTATGGAACCATGAATAGTCATTGTTTTAGTCGGTACATAGTAATCTATACTTGTTTCTTTTTTTTTATGGATGTGTAGATATTTTTCTGAAGATGTCTCATCACGAATTCAACTTAACCCCGTATTTTATTCTATGAATGCAAGATTCTTTTATTATATTTTCTTATATCTATAATATAGATAGATTATCTATCTAGAAAATATCTATAAAATGATTTATATTTTTATATCTATAAAATTTTATATTTATAGAATTACATATAAATATAGAATTAGGTATTCTAATATCTATAATTTATCTATAACATATATAGATTACAATATAATAATAATAGAATATCTATAATTTTATATGTTATTATAGATATTAGATATGATAAAATAGAATATTATTATTCTAATTTAATAAAATTCTTTATTATTCAAATTTTAGAATCATTTTAGAATCTAATTCTAAATTAACTTAAAAAATAGAATATAATAGACATTTATATTTATATAAGAATATAATATATAATATTCTATTATATAAAAATAAAACGATATAAATATAAAATAAATGAGTTATTTTTGAATCTGCATCTTCAAGTGACACAATAGGATAGATTCACCAATCTAATACTTCGTCAAGTACGAAAGACTGATCTAATAATAAATCATTACAAATATTTAATTGAAAAAATTGACTACTTCGACATCATTATCATTACATCATTATTTGGGTTGAATAAAGTTTTACAAACAATAAAAACCCCATTTGAGCCTTATAAGAGAGATAAATCCATGTTTCGTTTTGAACTGAACCAACAATGATTTAAAGCAAATAGATAGATCAAAAACAAATCCAATTTCTCGTCGTTTTTTTTTTCGTGAAGAAGATTTAGATTGTTATTCTTTCATATGATTGATAAAATAAGAACGGAAAGAATAGGAGATTTCTGTATCTTAGACTGAACAATTGTTACTGGAAGTAATTATGGATATTCTATGTTAAATATTTGAATTTAATAAATTTAAAAGATCATAAATCTTTTTCACGAAAATGGAAACCTCGTTGTCGCTGAAATAGAACGATAACAAATACATACATCTAAAAATCTCCTTCCTCATTTTTTAGGTATTTTGTCATATTTTGTTTGACTTGAGGTTCAGTAATCTTTCTGTAATTTTTACATAAGAATCTTTCCATAAAGTAATCAGTAATATAGAATGTATGAATTGCCCCGTCTCAATTGTTACATAGATTTACAATATTAGATTTACAATAATTCATTAGAGCCAAAGACGAAATACCTAAAACTGAGGTTCAAAGAAAATGGATCTGTTACATATGTAACTTGATTGTTTGTTAATGAGATTTGTACAGACACGGATATTGAAATTGATACCTTCCACTACTGATCTATTTCACGAATAATATGGGAGTATGAATCATAAATAAAAAAAACGATCTTCTTTTACGGGATGCTAGACTATCTTGTCTAGGTACAAAGCCAAACGGGTCTTTGTTCCTATTTTTAGTTTCCCCTAACCTAGCCTTAAGAGACTTAATCCCATTAATGGAATTCCATTAGTACCAAGAAAACCCTCTTGTTTATTTTATAATAAAACAATCCACAGAGAATTAATAATTAGGCTACCTCATTTAAGGGATAGGGAATAATAGATAGGGAATATAGAGGCTTTTCTTTCGGATTTCGATCTAGAATGCATCATTGATAATTCAAATGGATATGAGACGCACGGTTTTTCTAAGTAACTAACCTTCGAAGGGGATGGGCATAGAATGAAAGGTCCCTCAGACTTTTTTTGAATTAAAATGCAAACTCTTGTAATCATGATCTATGTTCCCTGACTCACAAATAGATTTAGGTACATCTACATGTCATTTGCACTTTATTGAGCTTGTAAAAAAGATATGATTCAGAGAAGAATGATTAAAAATCAAAAATAAGAAACAATAATAGAATCACATTTTATCCAATATTAGACTCTTAAACATAAGATTAAAAACAAAAAGCAATCTTTATTCTGATATAATTGGTATGCTCTGGGACGGAAGGATTCGAACCTCCGAATAGCGGGACCAAAACCCGTTGCCTTACCACTTGGCCACGCCCCATTTAGATTTCTAGTCGATACTAATAAACACTAATATTGTTATTAGTCGTTCGTCAATTCCAGTCCAAATATTTATGGAATAGATTAGATTGTTGCTAGGATTTTGACACGTGTAGACATAGAATTAAACTGAATTTATTGATCATTACATATAATTCAATTAAGATATTTATGAAAGTATGATTTCTTCTATTCTCTTTTGAGACTTGAAGTATTCTTGATTGGGTGAGTTAAAAGAAAAAGAAGGATTTTTTGGTCTACCCTACTTTATTCTTTTTTCCCTTATATCAATACCATATCAATAACTCAATCAAAATTCAATTATCTCCAAGAACAAAATGTTTGTTATGCTTAATATCTTTAGTTTGACCTGTATCTGTCTTAATTCTGCCCTTTATTCGAGTAATTTTTTCTTTGCCAAATTGCCCGAAGCCTATGCTTTTTTGAATCCAATCGTAGATGTTATGCCAGTCATACCTGTGCTCTTTTTTCTCTTAGCCTTTGTTTGGCAAGCCGCTGTAAGTTTTCGATGAAATATTGAATACTGCCCTAGAAAAATGCATGATTTCTTCGAGAAAAAAAATTCTAACAATTGATAAGATTAGAAAAATCTTAGATTATGCACCCTCAATTAAAACATTGAAAGTAAAAGTATCGGATAGTCGCGATAAATCTGTATCACCTCATTCTAACCCTTTCCTTTTTCCAGTGAAAGGCACTATTAGTGTCCCCCACAATATCTAATTGTGGGTATGAAAGAAAATTTTGGCAATGAAAGACTCTTAATTACAAATGATTTTATGAAAATTCTTTTCTATTTCTAGAAACTACTTCTCATGTCTTGGTGTCAAAATAGGAGTCAAAATAGGATATGTGATATAAAAATGGAGAATCTATTCTCTTTTTCCCCAAAAATGATCTTGGAGATTGTGTAATGCTTACTCTCAAACTCTTCGTTTACACAGTAGTGATATTCTTTGTTTCTCTCTTCATCTTCGGATTCCTATCTAATGATCCGGGACGTAATCCTGGGCGTGAAGAATAAAAAATAAAGGCATTTTCCTTACTTGATTTTCCAATTTTCTTCGGATTTTATCTATTCCACACCTTTAACTATGAAAAAAGAAAAAGGGTTCGAGAAATTCGAAAGATAAATAAAATATCAATTCATCAATGGAAACGGAAAGAGAGGGATTCGAACCCTCGGTACGAATAACCCGTACAACGGATTAGCAATCCGCCGCTTTAGTCCACTCAGCCATCTCTCCCACACATAAAGTAAAGATTGAAAAAGTCTTTCTTTATCTTTCTTTATTATTTTTTTATCTCTTTTTATTATATAGATATATACAACTTTTATCAGCAATTCCAATTCCATTAAGATAAAGTAAGGGCTCGAAAAATATATTTCCAATAGAAATATAGAAAAAAAGAATATTTCTTTGAGTTTGTTCAAAAGGGCCCTTTTAT